AATTCAATGGTTTCAATAAATCCCCTACAGTAGTTCGTCTTGGCCCAGATCTAGAACTATCCTCAACGGTTTGTGTAGCCATAAATCCTATTTAATCATTGGTTGAGATCTGTTGACTTTGTATACCATTCCGTTGTAGTTGTAAATAAACGATCTTATCGTAGATCCATTGTGATCTTGAAATTGTCTAAAAATGGAAACAGCAACCCTAGTCGCCATCTTTATATCTGGTTTACTTGTAAGCTTTACCGGGTACGCCTTATATACCGCTTTTGGGCAACCCTCTCAACAACTAAGAGATCCATTCGAAGAACACGGGGACTAGTTGAAGTAATGAGTCTCCCCATATGGGAGGCTCATTACTTCAATTTTGAGATAATGAAAAATTATTTCATTTTTTTAGTTGGAACCTTAGGCGGTTCTCGAAAAAAGATAGCGAAAAAAATTATCCCTAAAGTCGAGACTAAAAGGAATGTATAAACCAATGCTTCCATAGATTCGATCGTGGTTTACAATTATAGCTTCCACACCTATTCATTTGGCATCATTTACCATATAAAGAAAAGGAAAGAGTCAAAGAAAAGATGGTGATTCAAGTCAAGATTTCTTCAGTACCCTAGCCCTATGTCAAATCAAAAAAAGAGGCGAAAGATACCAGAGCAATGTTGTATCAGACTACTTGTCTCCTTGTAGTTGGATCTCCAATTTTTTGGAATGCTCCAAATTCCACTTGAACATCCAAATCTGGATCAATACCAGCAAAAACATCTCTGAACAAGGTTCTAGCGCCATGCCAAATGTGTCCGAAAAAGAAGAGCAAAGCAAACGTAGCATGGCCAAAAGTGAACCAACCCCTTGGACTGCTACGAAAAACGCCATCAGATTTCAAAGTAGCCCGATCTAATTCAAAAATTTCACCTAATTGGGCACGTCTAGCATATTTTTTCACAGTCGCAGGATCACTATAACTGACTCCATTGAGTTCGCCACCATAGAACTCAACAGTTACACCTACTTGTTCAACACTATACTTTGATTCTGCCCTTCTAAAAGGAACATCGGCTCTCACAATTCCGTCTCCATCTACCAAAACTACCGGAAATGTTTCAAAAAAAGTAGGCATACGACGTACAAAAAGCTCGCGCCCTTCTTTATCTCTAAAGACGGGGTGTCCTAACCATCCAACAGCTATTCCATCCCCGTTGTCCATTGACCCCGCTCTGAATAATCCCCCTTTTGCCGGATTATTACCAATGTAATCATAAAAAGCTAATTTTTCGGGAATTTTAGACCAAGCTTCCGATAAACTCAGATTTTCCGCTAGTCCGGCGCTAACTCTTCGATATATTTCTTGCTGAAAGTATCCCTGATCCCACTGATAACGAGTGGGACCAAATAATTCGATTGGGGTAGTTGCTGAACCATACCACATAGTTCCAGCAACAACGAAAGCTGCAAAAAAAACAGCAGCGATACTACTGGAAAGTACAGTTTCAATATTGCCCATACGTAATCCTTTGTATAGACGTTGAGGCGGACGGACACTAAGATGGAATAAGCCTGCTAATATGCCCAATGTACCCGCTGCAATATGATGAGAGGCTATTCCTCCGGGAACAAAAGGATCAAAGCCTTCCGCGCCCCACGCTGGACTTACAGGTTGTACTTTTCCAGTTAGTCCATAAGGATCGGACACCCATATTCCAGGACCATACAAACCTGTTACATGAAATGCGCCAAAGCCAAAGCAAGCCAACCCTGAGAGAAATAAATGAATTCCAAAGATCTTAGGCAAATCCAAAGATGGTTTGCCCGTACGCTCATCACAGAATATTTCTAGGTCCCAATACACCCAATGCCAGATAGCTGCCAAGAAGCACAAGCCAGAAAACACAATATGTGCCCCTGCCACACCTTCATAACTCCAAATACCCGGATTCGTTACAGTTCCTCCTGAAATACTCCAACCACCCCACGAATTGGTTATTCCTAAGCGAGTCATGAAGGGTATAACGAACATACCTTGTCTCCACATTGGATCAAGAGCGGGGTCAGAGGGATCAAAAACCGCTAATTCGTATAAAGCCATCGAACCAGCCCAACCGGCAACTAGGGCTGTATGCATTATATGGACAGAAAGCAATCGACCGGGATCATTCAATACGACAGTATGAACACGATACCAAGGCAAACCCATGGAAATACCCCTTTATCAAAGAAAAATAGACACTATGTCACTTTATTTTATCGCATTGGAAAAGACTATACTATGTACCTAACCTTTTCAGTAGATTCTGTATGAGAAAGGGTTAATATTTATTCCGTTCCGTTGAAAATAACGGAACAATTCTGTTCGTAAGAACAAAGAGAAGCAGATCTATTCTATACCCGATAAGTACCAATACGCAATGGGAGAATTAGTCCTACTTTCGGGAAACGAATGCATAGATACTTGTTTATCATTCCAACGATTGATCCGTTAGTTAAAATTTTTCTTTATTCATTCTGTCTTACTCTATAAACCTTCCAATCTATGTATAAAAATCTATGTATAAAATACAATAAACAGAAAAAGGGATGAAGACGATAAAGCCATTATTGTTACGTTTCCATATTAAAGTGAAGTATAGTACTAAATTTTTTCTTTAATTTAATGCCCATTGGTGTTCCAAAAGTACCTTTTCGGAGTCCTGGAGAGGAAGATGCAGTTTGGGTTGACGTATAGTGCGACTTGTCAGACATATTGGGTCATATGGAATTTACCCGTTCTCTCCCCCGATCGAGATATCCTCTGTTTCGCCCAAGAAATATTGTATTGAGTGAATCATCAATCATTCGGAGCGTGAAGTGCAATTAGATCAATTTATTTATATTGGGGATCAATATTATCAATTAGGAGAATTTATGGTTGACTTGGAAAAAATAAAAATAAAGTATCCAGGCTCCGTTCAGAAAATACCAAATTGGTAACAAATTGGTAATATATGTACGATTACCACTTGTATCATAAAAGATTCTTATCCTTACTATAGGCTATAGGCTATAGGAGTGATTTCAAACGTCCAACCAACGGAATAGTATGATGAATACATCGAATGGTTGGGGAAAGGCATGAAACGAATTGAAAAAAAAAAAAAGAAGTCGTAATAAAAAGAAGTGGTACTGAGATCATTTGCCCTATATGTGCAAATAGAATTCGGACGGATCTTTTCCCGGAGTAGAACATGAACCTAAAAGAATTGAAAGGGCCCATTCAGGAACAAGAAAATTACATCGTGATTTGAATGTCGATGAAACAATACATCAATGAGAGAGATTAGTTCAATTTCAATAAGTTCAGTAAATTCTTTTTTTATAGGTAAGAAAGCCAAAACTCATCTCATGTTTTTTGAAAAATGGAAGAAAAAACCCTTTATTAGAAAAACAAAAACCTATTACAGAAAAAAAGAAATAGAACTGGAATCGACACATTGATTCTTTTTTTTTTTCACAATTTTTTTTTGAACCGTATGCATTCAAAGGTGCACGTACGGTTCCTAAAGGATACAATTTTGTCCTAATCAACCGACTTCATCGAGAAAGATTACTTTTTTTAGGCCAAGAGGTTGATAGCGAGATCTCGAATCAACTTGTTGGTCTCATGGTATATCTCAGTATAGAAGATGATACTAGGGATCTTTATTTGTTTATAAACTCTCCCGGCGGATGGGTAATACCAGGAATAGCTATTTATGATACTATGCAATTTGTGCCACCCGATGTGCATACAATATGCATGGGATTAGCCGCTTCAATGGGATCTTTCATTCTGGTCGGAGGAGAAATTACCAAACGTCTAGCATTCCCTCACGCTTGGCGCCAATGAGTTTTTATTAAAAAAAAAAAAGAAAGACTATGCCTTCGCCATATTGAATATAAATAATAAGTAATAATAGCATGGCACTTCGAGTTCGATATGAACAAACCATTATTGTTTTTTCATAACATGAGATTTTGTATCGAGATAGTAGTATGAAACAAAGGTTATTTCCGATTTGTTGATTTTATGTGTCGGGGGTACATTTCAGCGTCACAAACGATTTCTCTTCCACACCAGAAGTCTCTTTTTGATATTTATGTTATGAAAGAGTACAAAAAAAAAAAGATCCGTTTTCCTTATTTGATCGTATCAGAAAGGAACTTTGGGATTGCTAAATCACAGACGAGATAAATATATAAAGCAACAGAACCATCATAGTATTTTTTGACTACTACGAAAGGAAGGATGGTAAATGGATCATTCAACGATCTGGATCAGATGGATTCTCTTTCTTTCTTCGATAGAATAGAAGAGAAGAATAAAGTAAATTCCATTGCGGAGCCGTATGCAACGCACAAAAGATGCCTGTACGGTTGTTCAATTCTATTTTCTTTTTCTTCTTGTTATTTTATCCCTTACTTTAGTCCAATCATGCGAGATAGAAGAACCGTTCATGATGTTATATCAATATCATTAGGGTTATGATTCATCAACCTGCTAGTTCTTTTTATGAAGCACAAGCAGGGGAATTTATCCTGGAAGCGGAAGAACTACTGAAACTTCGCGAAACCCTCACAAAGGTTTATGTACAAAGAACGGGCAAGCCTTTATGGGTTGTATCCGAAGACATGGAAAGGGATGTTTTTATGTCAGCAACAGAAGCCCAAGCTCATGGCATTGTTGATCTTGTAGCAGTCGAAAATGAAAATACTGAGGATTTCGTGTAAATCCATTTCAAACCATAATTAGAATTTTCTGTGATTTGATATTGAATAGAAAAAATTCATAATCATCAATCATCAGGTTAAGATCGATCTAAACCAACCCATTCCATTCTATATTCTATATATACATATATATACGACATGCCAACTATTAAACAACTTATTAGAAACGCAAGACAGCCAATAAGAAATGTTACGAAATCCCCCGCTCTTAGAGGATGTCCTCAGCGTCGAGGAACATGTACTAGGGTGTATGTGCGACTCGTTCAGATCATGAGTTCGAACAAATGAGACAATTTTTCCAGTATCAATGACCGGTACCAATGAATAGGGTAAATGGAAAAGATCTATCATATACCTATATTGTGTATGGAATTTATGGTTTCCATTGGTGCAAATCCAATCACCTAGATTTGAGATGAAAAGCAATTCCCATTGGTAGCAAATAGTTATCCATTAAGCGGAGGAAATGGTATTATAAGAAGCAAAAAGATTATGCTCCTATTGTTAAAAGAACGGACTAAGAGGGTCAGCTACCTAGCCAACTTTCCTAATTAAATGCCGTCACTGTATAGATAACTCTTATTGTGAAAAGAGCTATTACTCTATAATTGATGGGTAGAGCCAAAGAGTGTGAACTATACAAGTTCACAATACCATTTGATTAAATGAAAGAAGAGGCTCCGGTGTATAGAGAGGACCTCACCGTTTAAGAAGTAACCATAGAAACGATGGAACCCACTATATTTTTTTTTTTAGTATCATTAGAATTTATTATTTGCAGGTGAAATGAAATGCCTGGAAGGAATAAAAAATCGTGGTCAGGAAGGTTATAGTAGCAAAAGCCATTGGAATTTATATTTTATATATCGGAATAATCCGTTTTGTTATTAATCGACCGTGGGAGGGGAAAAGGATGACTGAAAGAATAGAAATCAATTAGTTATTCATTAAGGTTTAATTTGATTCAATGACCAGAGTTAGACGGGGATATACAGCTCGGAGACGTCGAACAAAAATTCGTTTATTTGCATCAACCTTTAGAGGGGCTCATTCAAGACTTACTCGAACGATTACTCAACAGAAAATGAGAGCTTTGGCTTCCTCTCATCGAGATAGAGGCAGGCAAAAGAGAGATTTTCGTCGTTTGTGGATCACTCGGATAAATGCAGTAACTCGTGAGAATAAGGTATTGTATAGTTATAGTAGATTAATACACAATCTGTACAAGAAGCAATTGCTTCTTAATCGTAAAATACCTGCACAAATAGCTATATCAAATAAGAATTGTCTTTACATGATTTCCAACAAGATCATCAAATAAAGTAGATTCTAAAGTAATATACAGTACAGGAATGATTGAAACAGAATTCCCCGGAGAAGGAACTCCGGGAAGATAGAATAAAAATAAATTAAGATAAGTAATAGGAATGAACGAACATGTTTCAATAAAAAAAAATTTTCCCCATTTTTTGTTTCTTATAACACAGGAACCCACTCTAGATTCTAGACCTTTTCTAACAAAACATCAATCTGAGCTTGAGTTACAATTGGAGTTTTGAGTCAATTGAAGAGTATGTTTATTTTTTTTTGGTTCTAGGACCAGTAGTTCTGGGGATCGACTCCGCTCTCTCAAATTGTTTCTCATTATTAAGAAAAGGTAACAAAGATAAAATACGGGCTTGTTTTATAGCAATAGTAATTAATCGTTGTTGTTTCAAAGTCAATCTATTCACCCGTCTAGATAATATTTTTCCTTGTTCACTAATAAATCGACTAATTAAACTCATGTTTCTATAATCGATTCGATCCCCCGATCCAATTGGGGGCAAACGCCTACGAAAAGATCGCTTGGATTTACGAAAAGATTGCTTGGATTTATCCATGGTTTATTCCTTATCTCTAAAATTCTATTTCTTTATTCACTTCAGATCCGACCAAAATAGGCTTTGATTTGTATACATTATGTATATTATATATGTTAAATATATGTTAAGTTCTTCCTCTTCCTTGGCGAAAACGCACACGCGTTCCGTTCGATCTATTTCTTTATTTCCCCATGAATCGTATGCTTGTGACAATAGCGACAAAATTTTCTCAATTCTAATCGACCTGGCGTATTGTGTCGATTCTTTTGAGTAATATATCTAGAAATACCCGGCGATTCTTTATTGACATCATTTCGGGCACAACTGGTACATTCCAAAATAACTATGACTCTGACATCTTTACTCTTGGCCATGAACCTCCCTTGAATTTTGGATCGGCTTAACTCTACTATTTTCGATCCGAGCTGAAGAAGAAGAAAAGAACAAAAAAATAAAAAAATCAATAGAAGTTACTAACTAAAAATTCCATTTCTAAAGATTTCGTTGCAATTGTCATTTAATTATATAATGATAATTAATATTAATGATAATGATAATTAATATTAATGGAGTAACCATTTTACTAGAGTAATAATTTAATGGAGTAATAATTAAGTAATACAATTTCTTTCTAACTATCAATTGTTCCTATCCTAAATCCCAATATTTTATTAATATTTATTTTATTTAATATTTAAGTTAAGTATCTTCTTTCTATGCTATGATTTCGTGGAACCCGCCCTAGACTGGATCCACATTTTCATTTCTGTTCTCCCAAATTTGATCTTCGATCTACCACATTTTTGCTGAGGTTTAATACACTTTTTTCTTTTTCTTTCCTTCCTATCCTAAAGAACTGAAAAAAGAGGGGCGAAATTAGAAATTTTAGTCACGTGGAATTGTATCTCTAATTTTCTTCATTTCTTCGCATATCAATAACTAGAATCAAAAAAAGGGGAATGACAAGGCATCCGGGAATAAACGATTAATTTCTATCAATAGGCCTGCTAAAGACCCAAACCATAGAGTACTTAGCACAGGTGCCACGGAGAGATATGTTTTTATATCTCGCATTGAAAATCCTCCTTCTATTATAGATTGTAATACATATATGGTCAGATGCTGTAGTTCAAGATCATTTGTATTTATTTTACACGGAATTCCTAACTAAATGGAATTCCTAACTAAAATAGATATGTACAATGAAGCAATAGATGAGATTTTCCTTTTCCTAAAAAAGAAAAAATAATCTAATCCCTTGTTCCTGAACATTACTGATAAATATTAACTTTTTTATATGTTAGGTTTCAGATGTATATAATTCTTTTTTTTATTATATGAAACCAAAAAGAAGAAATGACAAGAAAATTGTATATAGATGGAGGAGAAAATGACGATATGGAAAACAAGACAGGGATTTTGTACAATGAGACTGTACAACAATTTTTAAAAGGGATGTAGCGCAGCTTGGTAGCGCGTTTGTTTTGGGTACAAAATGTCACGGGTTCAAATCCTGTCATCCCTACCTATTACTTCTCCTATGGGCAGTAACGAGGGATTAATTGAGATCGATTAAAATTGGACATAATCTTCCGTTTTTGCATACTATATGTATGCAAGATGCATTGGGGGTAGAAAAAATACTTTTCTTTACAGTACAGTCGTATCCCCTGTCATAAGCATAAGAAAGCGCTCTTAGTTCAGTTCGGTAGAACGCGGGTCTCCAAAACCCGATGTCGTAGGTTCAAATCCTACAGAGCGTGATTCGGTTTATTTGATGTCGAATCACAATAAAAAAAAGAATTTAACAAAATCAAAAAGTTGAATTGCAACTTGAATTTGACCTCCTGCAGGAAGGAGGTCAATCAAAAAAAAAAAAGAAAGAAATATTACTCAATCAAAGGTCCAACTGATCACCACGTCTGTATTGTAAATATGCGGTTACGAATAATCCTGCTAAAGTAATAGGAATTAGACCTAAGACGATTCCAAATAGAAAAACTTCAATCATTTCGGTTTGTTTAAGGGGATAAAAAAAGAGGTAAGACCTATTCCTAAATATTAATCTGAATTATCCGTGAATCTCAATGACCAAGAATTGGCAATTGATGTGGGAAAGAACCATAGAATACTCGGAATCTCAGAGAAATATTCGTTTTTATCAATTTTTAATTCAATTCATTTCAAATAAGTCGTATCTTGTTCAAACCAATGAATAGAGCTGGGGTTATAGTTAAAGCAGCCAGTAGAAAACCGAAATAACTAGTTATAGTAAGCATGAAAGAGCTAAATTAGATATTAGATATGTTCTTTTGCTACATATGTTGATAAAACACTTACCTAAGTTTCAATTTTTACAAAATACGACGGCAAGAAAAAATCAATTGACGGAATTAGTTTAGTTCCAATTGAAAATTCTTGATTCATCAGTCATTATAGATAAGACTAACTAAGAGTGACAAAGGTAGAAAAAAATTGATTCACCCGCTGTGACATTGACCGATCCTATGATTCGGAATCAACAGATTCATTGTGGAATTTGTGAGTTGAGTAAAGTAATAGTAAAAGTAAGTAAAGTATTAAGTAAAGTATAAAGTAATAGTAAAGGTAATAGTAAAAGTAATAGTAATAAGAACTGTGCCGTGTAACTTCATTCAAAACTGAAATTCATTATATTTTATTTAATATTTAAGTATAAGTGTATAAGTAATTTAAGTTATTTTGGAATAAAAGAATTGGATTTGAAAATTCCATTTTGATCATTTCCTTTCTATTTCAATAGGATCTAATCTATTTTGGAACGAACGGCCTGATACTACTTACCTTTTATTTATTTTAACTCATTGGACTCAGTACAGTAATAGGTTGTTTAATTGTCCATAACATAATATCTCGAATGAAAAGAAAAAGGTGTCCCACGATCTATCGAAAAAAATAAAACCTTTACTTTATTTTTATTCAGGTCCAACTCTATTCAAAGACGAACAACTTCCATTATCCTTTTAGATTCTATATTCTGTCTTTCCATATCATGGAGTTCCGTACTTCTAGTTCGGTCAAGAAAGAACCTTTGTTTTAGATCTAATACAACAACGGTTGCATCACGAATATGGATTGTTCCAACTGGGTTCTGTTTCTTTCATTAAATATTATATACTATTGTATTTTGTATTACAGTATATTTATTGTATTATACGACCAACCAATTACTTGAAATAAAAGGATTCGAACAAAAAAACTTTTAACCAAAAAAGGGTTTATGATAGATTTCGCATACATATAATTGAATTGTGTGAATATTATAATATCTTTCATGAATTATTAGAAACCATTGATTCATACTTTTCCAAGATCTTTACTTTCTATTATGAATCCAATAATGGAAATCT